TCTTGCGCTTATTGCTACTGCGCTGTTCATTTTAGTTCCTACTGCCTTTTTACTTATCATATACGTCAAAACAGTCAGCCAAAATGATTAATTTGAATGAAACTTGAATTATTCATTTTTATCAATGATTGAAGAAATGAAAAGGTTTAAAACTCTATTTAAGTCTTAAAGAATCAGAAGTATCTGAGATAGTATGGTAGAAAGAGCTATATATAGCTCTTTCTACCACACTATACAATTGAGTATTGTATACTATTTCATATTCATTCATATTCTTAGTACATAAAACATAAAGTTGTATTGTATACAGAAAGAAGCTTTCTCTTATATAGATAAATTGACAATAGATATATATTCTATATCTAAATATATATTAGACGTACATCAAAACGAAATAGCACTCAAATTTTCGATTTTTTCTCTACACCCATTTGTATGCATTTCGATCAACCCAAAAGAATTGCAAGCCCAACTGCTTGAATTCCTGATTTTTTCTATCTCTTCTTATGCTTATGGATATGGATCCGGGGGCCCTTCGAAAGAATTAATGTAGGAAGAATCATACGGGTATAATATACCATAATATACCATATAAATACCATATCATATATTCTATAAATAGAATAAAATAGAATAATAAAAGAAAAATCTTTAATAGAGGATTAAATAGAAGAATCTAATACTACTACTACTAATAAAGAATATATAGATATAGATAAACTAAAGCAAGTCAAGTTTTTTTTTAAGCTTTCGCAAAACGATCACAATTGATACAAGTAGATTTTTCAGTAAAGTACTAAATTAGTAATATTCCTAGCTCTAAAGCCCACTCCTTCCCCATACTACAAGTGAAAGAGAAAATGTAAACACTACCATTAAAGCAGCCCAAGCGAGACTTACTATATCCATGTGAATGATGTCCCCTATTGAAGGAATTATTCCATTATTGATTCATAATCATAGTGGAATGAATGGTGCAGAGTCAAAATAGGATTCTTACTTACGGCTCTTTATGAAACAATTTCATAAATCCACTCATAAAAATTTCCTAGATTTCTTATTCAATAGAATTCTATTGAAATAGAAAGAATTGAAAAAAAAAATAGAAAATATAAGATATAAGAAAAAAAAAAGAAGAGCCGTTCAACCATTCTGATTCAATTTATGAGCAGCACTCAGAGCCTCTAGTGAGTCTGGATACAAATAAGTTCTTTCCACAATTATTAAATGAATTTACCATCAGCCTATCCAATCTAATCTCATCGCAGACAGAGTTAGTAGACACTACCTCAATATTTCAATATTAAGTGAAGTTATAGTGTAAAATAATTAGGGAGTCTTTATAGTATTTTTTAGAATCCTTTCTTACCAAAATGGAGTGTCTCTTAGGAACCTTTGTATACCAAGATTTCCGACTTCTGACTTTATTCTTACTTTCATAGTTCTGATGCCCAGAATGATTCTCACTATTTCTTTTATTTGATTCAATTCAGAATAGCCCAAACCAATCATTAAGAAGATTGGGTTGCTTCAGATTTATTGGTACCTGTTTGAGCCACACTCAGAACCCAGATTTTGAGAAAAAAGATGACAGTCTTTTTTTTTATAGGCCCTACGGGTTCTCAAAATAAAGTATCGACAGACCTAGCCCTTGCCTATGCTTTTGCGGGACAAGGATTCGTCAAGTTCGATCAACAGGATTAAGAAATTCCAAGTCTTTTTTTGTTGATCAGGCGACACCCAGATTCGAACTGGGGATAAAGGATTTGCAGTCCCCCGCCTTACCACTTGGCCATGCCGCCAAATTCCATCCAAAATGGATAAAGAAAGAAAGAAATTATATATTCTTATCTTTCTAGAATTTCTAGAATCCTATTTATTATTTCTTTCTTCTTATTCTATTTCTATTCCTCTCCTCATTTTGTTTTGATTTGAATTTTTTACTTTCTGAATTCCTTTTCTTTTTGGATCTTGAATCCCGTTGTACTTATCTTTTCTTTTTCCAAAAAAGAATTCCTCCTTTTTATTGGATCCTGTTTCTATTCTTTTCTTCGATTGATTTTATCTCAAAACACGCGTCGCTTAAAAACTTACCTTCTATTTTCACTTTTCTCTAGATTTGATAGAAAAGTGAAAAGATTCCCGGCCCCGGTCACAGCACAGACTGTAAAATGCAGGGCAATTTAGAATAATTCACTCTTTATTTCATTAACTATTTACTTATTACTCTTTTACTCTTACTTACTTTTCTTACTTTGAATTAGCGAACAGCTCTTAATTTTGTATCTCCATTTGTATTATCTTAATGGATGCAAAATCCAATTGATTTACGACTAATCATTATCAATTCTAATTATAAGAAAATATATGTGTATATGTAAACCCCAGAACAGTGTAAAGAACAGTGTAAACTCCAGAACAGATATTTTTATACGTGGATACCGAGCCCGGGTCTATTTCTTATGCACATATCCTATCCCTAATATAGGATCATCGTGCTTGAATATTTCATTGATTTTTTATTTTTTTGTACCCTGATCATAATATCATAATAAAAGAATTAGGTATAAATTGGATCAATTTAGATATCCGATAAAAGACTCCATCAGCCTAAGTGACAGAATTTTTCCCAGGAATGCTTTATCAATTTCCATTTCTTTCTATTTGTACCTGGCTCAAGCTCAAATTCGAATTTGCATCGAAAATGCCCTCCATTTCTCTGTCTTTCTTCCGTTCATATGTATGATATATATGGATGGAGTTGACTAAAATTTTATGTGATTCAGTAAACAGAATATCCATTCCATCATTGCTAGATCAATAGGTAGGGTTCGATGAATAGTGAGCCAAGCCAATAATGGGATTTTTTCAATAAAGAGGAAACTTCAGATTAAGATGCTCCAGAATGGAAATGAGGGAATGTCCACAATACCTGGATTTAGTCAGATACAATTTGAGGGATTTTGTAGGTTCATTAATCAGGGCTTGACGGAAGAATTTCATAAGTTTCAAAAAATTGAAGATAGAGATCAAGAAATTGAATTTCAATTATTTGTGGAAACATATCAATTGGTAGAGCCCTTGATAAAAGAAAGAGATGCTGTGTATGAATCACTCACATATTCTTCTGAATTATATGTACCCGCGGTCTTAATTTGGAAAACCGGTAGAAATATGCAAGAACAAACCGTTTTTATTGGAAACATCCCTATAATGAATTCTTTTGGAACCTCTATAGTAAATGGAATATACCGAATTGTGATCAACCAAATATTGCAAAGTCCCGGTATTTACTACCGTTCAGAATTGGAACATAACGGAATTTCTGTCTATACCAGTACTATAATATCGGATTGGGGGGGAAGGTCGGAATTAGAAATTGATAGAAAAGCAAGGATATGGGCCCGTGTAAGTAGAAAACAAAAAATATCTATTCTAGTTCTATCATCAGCTATGGGTTCGAATATAAGAGAAATTCTAGATAATGTTTGTTACCCTGAGATTTTCTTGTCTTTCCCGAATGATAAAGAGAAAAAAAATATTGGGTCAAAAGAAAGTGCTATTTTGGAGTTTTATCAACAATTTGCCTGTGTAGGGGGGGATCCGGTATTTTCTGAGTCCTTATGCAAGGAATTACAAAAGAAATTTTTTCAACAAAGATGTGAATTAGGAAAGATTGGTCGACGAAATATGAACCGGAGACTGAATCTTGATATACCCCAAAACAATACTTTTTTGTTACCACGAGATCTATTGGCTGCTGTGGATCATTTGATTGGAATGAAATTGGGAATGGGTACACTTGACGATATGAATCACTTGAAAAATAAACGTATTCGTTCTGTAGCAGATCTATTACAGGATCAATTCGGATTGGCTCTTGTTCGTTTAGAAAATACGGTTCGAGGAACTATATGTGGAGCAATCAGGCATAAATTGATACCTACTCCTCAAAATTTGGTAACTTCAACTTCATTAACAACTACTTATGAATCGTTTTTTGGCCTACACCCTTTATCTCAAGTTTTGGATCGAACTAATCCGTTGACACAAATTGTTCATGGGCGAAAATGGAGTTATTTGGGTCCTGGAGGATTGACGGGGCGAACTGCTAGTTTTCGGATACGAGATATCCACCCGAGTCACTATGGACGTATTTGTCCTATTGACACGTCCGAAGGAATCAATGTTGGACTTATCGGATCATTAGCTATTCATGTGAAGGTTGGTTATTGGGGATCTATAGAGAGTCCGTTTTATAAATTATCTGAGAGATCAAAAGAGGCACAGATGGTTTATTTATCACCAAATAGAGATGAATATTATATGGTAGCAGCAGGAAATTCTTTGGCCTTGAATCGGGGTATTCAAGAACAACAGGTTGTTCCTGCTCGATATCGTCAAGAATTCCTGACTATTGCATGGGAAGAGATTCATCTTAGAAGCATTTTTCCCTTCCAATATTTTTCGATTGGAGCTTCCCTCATTCCTTTTATCGAGCATAATGATGCGAATCGAGCTTTAATGAGTTCTAATATGCAGCGTCAAGCAGTTCCCCTTTCTCGGTCCGATAAGTGCATTGTTGGAACTGGGTTGGAAGGCCAAACGGCTCTAGATTCGGGGATTTCAGCTATAGCTGAACGCAAGGGAAAAATCATTTATACTGATACTCAAAAGATCATTTTCTCAAGTAATGGGGATACTCTAAGCATTCCATTAGTTATGTATCAACGTTCCAACAAAAATACTTGTATGCATCAAAAAACTCAGGTTAAGCGGGGTAAATACATTAAAAAGGGACAAATTCTAGCGGGTGGTGCGGCTACAGCTGGTGGGGAACTCGCTTTAGGAAAAAATGTATTAGTAGCTTATATGCCATGGGAAGGTTACAATTTTGAAGACGCAGTACTAATTAGCGAACGTCTGGTCTATGAAGATATTTATACTTCTTTTCACATCCGGAAATATGAAATTCAGACTCATTTAACAAGCCAAGGTCCTGAAAGAATCACTAAGGATATTCCGCATTTAGAGGCTCGTTTACTCCGAAATTTAGACAGAAATGGAATTGTGATGCTGGGATCTTGGATAGAAACAGGTGATATCTTAGTAGGTAAATTAACACCTCAGACAGCGAGCGAATCTTCATATGCCCCGGAGGATAGATTATTACGAGCTATACTTGGCATTCAGGTATCCACTTCAAAAGAAACTTCTCTAAGACTACCTATAGGGGGAAGGGGTCGAGTTATTGATGTGAGATGGATCCATAGAAAGGGGGTTTCCAATTATAATCCAGAAAGGATTCGTGTATATATTTCACAGAAACGTGAAATCAAAGTAGGTGATAAAGTAGCTGGAAGGCATGGGAATAAGGGTATAATTTCTAAGATTTTGTCTAGACAAGATATGCCCTATTTGCAAGATGGAACGCCCGTTGATATGGTATTCAATCCATTAGGAGTCCCCTCACGAATGAATGTGGGACAGATATTTGAATGTTCGCTCGGGTTAGCGGGGGATCTTCTAAAGAAACATTATAGAATAGGGCCCTTTGATGAGAGATATGAGCAAGAGGCCTCAAGAAAACTAGTGTTTTCTGAATTATATGAAGCCAGTAAGCAAACAAAAAATCCATGGGTATTTGAACCCGAATATCCGGGAAAAAGCAGAATCTTTGATGGAAGAACAGGAGATCTTTTTGAACAACCTGTTCTAATAGGAAAGTCCTATATCCTAAAATTAATTCATCAAGTTGATGATAAAATCCATGGACGTTCCAGTGGGCATTACGCACTTGTTACACAACAACCCCTTAGAGGGAGGGCCAAACAAGGGGGACAAAGAGTAGGAGAAATGGAAGTTTGGGCTCTAGAGGGATTTGGTGTTGCTCATATTTTACAAGAGATGCTTACTTATAAATCTGATCATATTAGAGCTCGTCAAGAAGTACTTGGTGCTACGATTATTGGATCAACAGTACCTAATCCAGAGGGTGCTCCAGAATCTTTTCGATTGCTCGTTCGAGAACTACGATCTTTGGCCCTGGAACTGAATCATTTCCTTGTATCTGAAAAGAACTTCCAGATGAATAGGAAGGAAGCTTGATCTCAATGAATCAGAATTTCTATTCTATGATCGACCAGTATAAACATCAACAACTTCGAATTGGACCAGTTTCCCCTCAACAAATCAGGGCTTGGGCAAAAAAAATTCTACCCAATGGAGAGATAGTTGGAGAGGTGACAAAACCCTATACTTTTCATTATAAAACTAATAAACCGGAGAAAGATGGATTGTTTTGTGAAAGAATTTCTGGACCCATAAAAAGTGGGATTTGTGCTTGTGGAAATTACCGAGGGATTGGGGCTGAAAAAGAAGACCCGAAATATTGTGAAGAATGCGGGGTGGAATTTGTTGATTCTCGGATACGAAGGTACCAAATGGGATACATCAAACTGACATGTCCAGTGACTCATGTGTGGTATTTGAAACGTCTTCCTAGTTATATTGCGAATCTTTTAGATAAGCCCCTTAGGGAATTAGAGGGCCTAGTATATTGCGATGTGTGATTTGATCGAAATTTTCATTTGACAGATTTGGACTGAGAAACTGTCATCCCATTTAATCTGATTGGGATGCCCCCGGCTCTGACATGTATCTTGGGAGGAGGAACATGAAGCTCAGAATTATGGGTGCATTCAAGACTTAAAAATGGAAGAAAAGGGGAATTGATCCATGGTCGATTCCGTAACAGATAATATAGGAATAGTTAGTTATACCTCGTGAAAAAAAAGACTTTTTGTGGAATTAGACATTCCATTTCTTTGAGAAAGAAAATCTCAAGCGCAAGTGAATATGGCATGGTTACGGGAGCTTATCTATCGCATATATGCTTCAAGGGATATCATGGCACATAACCATCGAGGTGAGTAGAGACCTAAAAAAGATCGAATGGAACAATACAATATATAGACAAAGAAATCCTTTACGAGTCCCACAATATTCCTTTAAGGGGATTCATCATTTGAGGGGAAGTAGACTACTCAATAACTTCACATTTCCTTTTTTTCGTAAACAACATAAAAGAAAGGAAAAAGGGTTAGAGTGAAAATAACAAAAAAAAAGATAAGAATGAATCAATGAAAGGCTGGTCCTTACTGGGAACTTGAGTAAAGAGTAGCTTTTTGTAGGGTTTTCTCGAACAAAGTTTAAAAAGAAGAAGAACCCCTTTCTTTATTTGGTGTAACTACTTGAGCCGGATGAGAGGAAACCTTCACGTCCGATTGTGAGGGGGGGAATCCAATACTATAGGAACCTATCTCAATTTTTCTTTTGCTAGGTCCATAGCTAAAAAACCTACTTTCTTACGATTACGAGGTTCATTCGAATATGAAATCCAATCCTGGAAATACAGCATCCCACTCTTTTTTACTACTCAAGGTTTTGAGAAATTTCGAAACCGAGAAATCTCTACGGGGGCAGGTGCTATCAGAGAAC